GATTCAGCATTGGATAAAAGAGGGAAAATGCCCTTTTTTAGACTAAGCGGTTCAAATCATTTTATCGAGATGAGTGTTCTATATCGATAAAATATTCATTTTCAAACCATCTCTATATTAAATAGTGGTAGAAAGAGTACCATGCTGCGTCTAGACTTCAAACGGTTTGCTTTAACCATCTTAATAGCCCCACATTATTGGTTGCTAGAGAATCAAAATGGATTTGCCAATTAATCACGAAATGCTGTGGTTCTTCCATATAATTTCTTAAGAAGTAATTCGCGAGATTATGCACCTTTCTTTCCTAGTTATAACGGAAAGGGGTACAGCTGATTGGATTCAGCCTATTCTTGAAATAAACAACTCACACACACTCCCTTTCCAAAAAAGATCAATACACCAATCACTACACTTAGATTTATTGGATTTGTTGCTAAAATATCGGTATTAAATCCGAAACTCCCGGCAGATGGCCAGTGGCCCAAAGAAACGAAAGAATCGGTTACATTTTTCATAGAATCTCCTCTTATAGATAGACTAAAAAATCGACCAGAGTTCTTTTTCTATCACTTTGCCCCTCTTTTTTATTTATTCTTTTTTTGAAATCGAGTCAAAAAATATTCGAGTTATAAAGTATGAACTACCCCCTTGAATTGTTGAAACACCTCATAAAAAGAATTTCCCTTGGACTACGAACGGGAAGGATGAAAGCGAGTCGGTATGCTAATTCCTCATCTGCAAATCGGCCCTTCCCGTAGGTTATTTTCTCAACCAATAAAGAATTGTAGGAGTAAAATCTTGATCGAATTTGAAAAAGCAAACGACAAGTCCAAGGCCATAAAATAGGAAAAATATGTATTTTTCCTATTTCTAAGATTAAACAATTAAACAAAAGGATTCGCAAATAAAAGTGCTAATGCTACAACCAATCCATAAATCGTTAAAGCTTCCATAAAAGCTAGACTAAGCAATAGAGTACCTCGTATTTTTCCCTCTGCCTCGGGCTGTCTCGCGATACCCTCTACGGCTTGACCCGCAGCAGTCCCTTGACCAACTCCAGGTCCAATAGAAGCAAGCCCTACGGCCAATCCAGCAGCAATAACGGAAGCAGCAGAAATCAGTGGATTCATGATAAGTTCCTCGTACCAACAAAAAGAAATGGTTAATGATACATTCAACCAATGAATTATGACTTAATTATTCCATTGATAGGATTCATCCAGTCGAAGTAACTAAGAACTTCGAATTTAAGTAATAATATTATTGAATCATCAGAACTACTTCGATATCTCTTTTTTCGTTTCTATCCACCGAGTTTTTGTGAATCCATAGAACTTTTGTTCTGCCATTTCTTGGTGCCGAGCTGTTATTTCAATTCTTCCATCTTTTCTTGATTTCATCTCTTTATTCAGCCAATTCACAGCCACAACGATACGAAAGGACTTCTATTGGAACCCAGTAGTAGGGCAAATGAAATAGATCTTTAGTTCATATATAAGTAGTCAATATCGAATATCACATATACATGTCTTTCTTACATAACGTAAACCATTAGATTCAATCGGATTGGGGAATCAATCCATTTTTTTAGGAATCCCGTTTTCTTTATCATTATTCCAACCCAATACAATCGAAATGGGCAAATCAAATTGATTAGGGCGAATTATTGCATAGAACTATCATTATTTGATTGCTCTAAGTTCATGCAATTTATTATTTATTAATATTGATATTGACTATTTTCTTTTGGTCAATTATTGAATAAAATCAACTGTAAAGGAGAATTGTTTCTCCTATTTTTTATTTAATCACACGTCGTAAACATCGATTTGATTCAAATTATGATTTGCCTAAGAAGATTGGCTGACCAATATAATAGAAAGTGAATATTCGTCGAGGAAAGGTAGGATATTAAGTGGACGAAAGGAGAATTTTAGGAAAAAGATCTTTTAGATCTCTTTCCTTTTTTTTACAACTCTCTAATATCGTAATTTTCGATTTTTTTGTTCCTATTGCTTTCTATCGTATATAGAGTCTTGTATATTTCTATTCCTTAAGTAAATCATCTTGAGCCGCACATACATTGCTTTGCACTAAGCTAAAAAAAGACTATTTCAATGATGGCCCTCCATGGATTCACCTATATAAGCCGCGGCTAAAGTTGCAAAAATAAGAGCTTGAATACCACTTGTAAATAATCCAAGGAACATGACAGGGATAGGAACCACTGAAGGTACTAAAGAAACAAGAACAACAACTACTAATTCATCTGCTAAGATATTCCCGAAAAGTCGAAAACTAAGTGATAAGGGCTTTGTAAAATCTTCTAAGATGTTAATGGGTAAAAGGATTGGGGTTGGTTGAATATATTTCCCAAAATAACTTAATCCCTTTTTGGTAAGACCTGCATAGAAATATGCCACTGACGTGAGTAAAGCCAAAGCAACAGTAGTATTTATATCATTCGTGGGTGCGGCTAACTCTCCGTGAGGTAATTCTA